GGTCGTGTGAACCAAAACCCTATTAATAGATACGAACATATTCCAACCAATTCCCAAAAAATATAAATTTGTATCAAATTAGAACTAGTAACTAATCCCAACATGGAAGTACTGAAAAAACTCATATAAGCAAAAAATCTTACATATCCTTGATCATGAGACATATAATTATCACTATAAATAAGAACCATAATTCCAACAGTAGTGATTAATATTGACATAATAGAAGTAAGTGGATCAATTAAGTAGCCGAATTCTAAAGAAAAATCATTAGTGATGATCCAAGACCATACATATTGATAGATAGAACTGCTATTTATTTGCTGAATAGACAGATCAATCGAAAAAATCATGACTATACTTAACAATAAAATACTATGAAAGGACCACATACGACGAAGATTTTTTGTTGCCGTGGGAAAAAGAAGAAGTCCCACCCCTATTAACATAGGAACTGGAAGTGGAACGAAGGGTATTATCCACGCATATTGATATGTCTGTTCCATAAAAAATAAAAAGTTTTTTATTCTTAATTAAGTGTTTCCGATTCACCGGATCTTATCTCTTTTGAAAGGAGTCAATAAAAAAATCAAGATATGTACTAACTTAACTAGAATTTTCTAATTTTATATTCTTACTTATTGTTTATTGTGAGTCTTTCTTAAATACTTCAACTATTCAAATCAAGAAGTTACAATTGGTCAAATGATATAACTAAAGTACTCGTAAAACGTGAATACTTAGTTAGTCACTAATATATTTATGAAGATACCGAAAATGAAAAATTCAATGATTATTAAAAAATTTCTAGTCATAGAGCAAGTATAAAGAATTACACTAAAAATACTAATATGAATCATAGGATTAGATTAACTAAGATCACTAACCTGGCCTAATGAAATAAGAACTCGCTATTTTAGTTAGTTTATTCAAAATCATTAACTAGTTCATTATGGAATTGATTGATTTATTTCCAGTCTAATAAAATCAAAAACATTAAAGATTAAAGTTTTTCAGTAAGCAACAAGGGTGGGGTTCTTAAATCTTTCGATGTATTTTAGTACATGTAAATTAAATGTAGAACGACGAAAATAGGCAGAAATAGAAATGTAGGGTCTTTTTGATTCTTTATGTTATAGAGTTCAACCAATTTAATTGCTAGGGCACGGCGTATTCTATAGATTTGAATAAGAAAGAGAAATAAAAGTATCAATATCAATCAATACAAATTTTTCTTTCTTACGAATATTGTATGGACTAGAAAAACCATTTTCTTTTTGAAAAAAAAAAATCATATATCCTCTTCTTCTAGTAATATTTTATGCAATTTTCACATATCTTTCACCTATCTCCATTTATATGAAAATAATATTATCTAGAGAATAAAAAGAACAATTCGTTTTGAACAATAGATGTCTTTCACATCCAACTATAATAATGAGTAACCTCTTCATTTTTAAATGGCAGTTCCAAAAAAACGTACTTCTATATCAAAAAAGCGTATTCGTAAAAATATTTGGAAACGGAAGGGATATTGGGCAGCGTTAAAAGCTTTTTCTTTAGGGAAATCTCTTTTGACCGGAAATTCAAAAAGTTTTTTTGTGCGACAAACAAATAAGTAATAAAACGTTGGAATAATCTGAATTGATTTGACTCGAAAAAAAGGTCCATTTCATAATTAAAAATGAACAATTTACATTACCTATTTTTATTATTGTTGGGCTAATCAATATGAAATGGACCTTTCTTTTCTCCTATGATATGTGGAATAAGAATTTTTCTGTTTAATGAATTCTACAACTAATACTTTTTTTGTTTGAAAAAAGAATAAAGACAGGATACAAGGTTTTAACCCTCTTTTAGTATGTTTTTTCATTTCCAAGGTGGGGAGTTTTATTTTCCCCATCGAACTATTTGTTCAAATTCCAATAATAAATAAGAAAATTCTTTTTTCTCTCTATATCATATCTATAGAAGAGCAAATAGAAAATCTTTAGCTAAGTTCAAATTAATGAATTGTTGATACTAATTGATTCCATTTTTAAAACTTTTTGTGTAACTTTCGGACTTCTTAATTTCCTTTCTCTAAATTATTATATAGATCTCCCATATATCTTTCGCTTTCAACCCAATCAAAAAAGCCGTTAGCTTAGTTAGGATACTGTGTACGAAAAATGTGTCATTTTTAAATAATTCAAAAAAAATGGGGTCTATTTTGTAAAAATGCATTTTTTTGAGTTCGATCGCGGTAGAACTATCTAGTTACAAGAGTTCAATCTTAGGAAAGCATAACCTACACGAAAGTCTTAAATTAATTTAATAAACTGACACCCTAAATGAAAATAATGAACTTTCAAATCCCTATTTGAATGAATTTGGATTTATCAGTTTAAATCTTTCCTAAAAAACATTGCATTGAATTTACTCCTCCAATCTCGACGATTGAATATGAATAGGCTATTATGAGTTCGAGCAAGCCGCTATGGTGAAATCGGTAGAC